AGTCATAGCAAACCCTGTAGCTACTTGTACTAAAAAACAAGTTAGTGTAATACCCCCTAAACAATAAAATATGTTTACATGAGGAGGAACATATTTACTAGTTATATCATCTGCAATCGCCTGAATTTCGAGGCGCTCTTCAAACCAATCATATACTTTATTGAGATAGGTGCAACTCCCCCTCCGAGAACCGTATATGAGAATTTCATCTCGTACAGCTCAAGCAGAACCACCAAAATATTAATTGTAACGAATACATACTCGACTATACTAACCTTCTTTTCTTAATTTATGAGTAACTTCAAAAATTATAAAAAAAATAAGAAAGCTTTTATTTGTTTTGTGGCGATAATGCCAAAATTTCAAGTTAGCTCAGTCGTAATTATACTTACAGGCCTCTTGAATCTTCTCATTACCTATTTGTCTACAGTTAAATTAACTGTTTTATTAATTATAGGAATTATCTTGTTAAGACCCTATAAATTGATTAAAACCTGAGATTAATACTATAACCACGATGATTCAAAAACTTCAACTAAATTCACGGATTCCTTGAGTAAGAACCGTTGAATCATCATTTATTCCCTGAATAAAATATGTAGAATGACTAAAAATCAAAGAAAAAAAAAATTATTACTATTTTGTAATACAACAATATTTAAATTATAAAATTTATTCTTTGAAATTTTTTTTTTCCAGTTACGAGGTCTAAATAGTAAGTATAAATCATAGTTCAAATATTTCTTAATCTATTTCAGATATTACGTGTTTCAGATACTAAAAAAGCTATCCGACGAAATAGAACCATCTACAAAAAGATGACAGATACAATCTATATACTATTACTAGGATAAATTATAACAAGTCACACACTCATATTCCGGAAATACAGAAACAAATAAATTTCACGGTCAAACTACCAAAATAAGCTAGTGTACTATAAATTCATACTCTAAACAATTTAATTTATTTTGTATTGAACACTTTGAATCTAATTCATTGAAATTCCATCTAATAAAACAGAGGAATTATAAATCTCCAAAATAATACATAGAAAGACTGCAAATAAAGCCATTGAAATACCCATTAATGGAGTAGTTCCCCATCCCGGAGCTACTTTACCATATTCCGAATTTAATGGTTTCAATAAACTACCTACAGTAGTTCGTCTTGGACCAGATCGAGAACTGCCCTCAACAGTTTGTGTAGCCATAAATCCTATTATATTTATTGAGATCTGTTGACTTTGTATACCATTCCGTTTTAAATAAATGATCTTATCATAGATCCGTTGTGGTCTTGAAATATTATTTTTAACTTAAATATATATATATATAATAATGGAAACAGCAACTCTAGTTGCCATCTTTATATCTGGTTTACTTGTAAGTTTTACCGGGTACGCCTTATATACCGCTTTTGGGCAACCTTCTCAACAACTACGAGACCCGTTCGAAGAACATGGGGACTAGTTGAAGTAATGAGCCTCCCAATATGGGAGGCTCATTACTTCAATTGAGATAAAAAAATCTCATTTCACCTTTTTAGTTGGAACTTTAGGTGGTTCTCTAAAGAAGATCGCGAAAAAAATTATCCCTAGAGTCGAAACTAAGAGAAATGTATAAACCAATGCTTCCATATATTTGATCGTGGTTTACAATTATAGCTTCCATACCTATTAATTTTTTTTTGGGGGGGGTTGGGATCATCTCCCAAATAAAAAAAAAAAAAAATAGCAATAAATAGTAAAAAAACGTTGAGTCCAATCAAAAGTTATTTATTACTACATGAAAATACAAAAAATAAAAGAAATAAACTAAGAGATATGTTGTGTTATATCATACTACTTGTCTTCGTGTAGTTGGATCCCCAATTTTTTGGAATGCTCCAAATTCTACTTGAGCATCCAAATCTGGATCAATACCAGCAAAAACATCTCTGAATAAGGTTCTAGAACCATGCCAAATGTGTCCGAAGAAGAACAGAAGAGCAAATGAAGCATGCCCAAAAGTAAACCAACCCCTTGGACTGCTACGAAAAACACCATCTGATTTTAAAGTAGCACGATCTAATTCAAAAATTTCACCCAATTGAGCGCGTCTAGCATATTTTTTCACAGTAGTTGGATCACTATAACTAACGCCATTGAGTTCACCACCATAAAACTCAACAGTTACACCGACCTGTTCAACACTATACTTAGATTCCGCCCGTCTGAAAGGAACATCGGCTCGAACAATTCCGTCTTTGTCTACCAAAACAACCGGAAATGTTTCAAAAAAGGTTGGCATACGACGTACAAAAAGTTCACGACCTTCTTTATCTCTAAAGATAGGATGGCCTAACCATCCAACTGCTATTCCATCTCCATTATCCATGGATCCTGCCCTGAATAATCCCCCTTTTGCCGGATTATTGCCGATGTAATCATAAAACGCTAATTTTTCCGGAATTTTAGACCAAGCTTCCGATAAACTTTGATTTTCAGCTAAACTCGAACTAACTCTTCGATAAATCTCTTGCTGGAAGTACCCTTGATCCCATTGATAACGAGTAGGACCAAATAATTCAATGGGGGTAGTAGCGGAACCATACCACATAGTTCCGGCAACCACAAAAGCGGCAAAAAAGACAGCAGCAATACTACTGGAAAGTACAGTTTCAATATTTCCCATACGTAATGCTTTGTATAGGCGTTGAGGAGGACGCACACTAAGATGAAATAAACCTGCCAATATGCCCAATGTACCTGCTGCAATATGATGAGAAGCTATTCCTCCAGGAACAAAAGGATCAAAACCTTCTACGCCCCAAGCTGGATTTACAGCTTGTACTTTTCCAGTTAGTCCATAAGGATCGGATACCCAGATTCCAGGACCATACAAACCTGTTACATGAAATGCACCAAAACCAAAGCAAGCCAACCCTGAAAGAAATAAATGAATTCCGAAAATTTTTGGCAAATCCAAAGAAGGTTTTCCTGTACGGTCATCACAAAATATTTCTAGATCCCAATACACCCAATGCCATATAGCGGCCAAAAAACACAAACCAGAAAACACAATATGTGCTCCGGCCACACCTTCGTAGCTCCAAATACCGGGATTGGTTATAGTGCCTCCTGTGATACTCCAACCACCCCAGGAATTAGTTATTCCTAAACGAGTCATAAAAGGGATAACAAACATACCCTGTCTCCACATTGGATCAAGAACAGGATCAGATGGATCAAAAACAGCTAATTCATACAGAGCCATAGACCCAGCCCAACCAGCAACCAAAGCTGTATGCATTATATGAACAGAAAGCAACCTACCGGGATCATTCAATACAACGGTATGAACACGATACCAAGGTAAACCCATGAAAATACCCCTTTCTCAAAGAAAAATAGATACTACGTAACTTTATTGCATTGGAAAAGACTATAATTATGCTATTGACCTCCCCGTATTATATCGGAGCAAGGATGAATATTTGTTCTATTCTATTATGTATATTGTTAATAATACAATACTTCGCTTCGTAGGAACTAAGATAAGCAGATTTATTCTATACTCGATAAGCACCAATACGCAATGGGTAGTTGATATCATTTTATATGAACGAATATATCTTTATTTTTTTATTCTTGTAAAGAAACTATTCAGCATAATTTTATGTTATTCATAATTTTTCAGTTATAAATTTTTATAATACAAAGATTCATATTTTAAAAAACACTAAACCCATTGTTACGTTTCCACATCAAAGTGAAATATAGTACTTATTTCTTTTTTATTATAATTTATGCCTATTGGTGTTCCAAAAGTACCTTTTCGAAGTCCTGGAGAGGAAGATGCATCGTGGGTTGACGTATAGTGCGACTTGTCAGATATATTGGGCCATATGGTTTTTACCATTATCTCATATGATCGAGATATCCTCTATTTCAACCAAGAAAGATTCTTTAAATGATTAAACAGTTGTAGCGTGAAGTGCGTTTTGGGGGATTATAATTATTTAGTTAGTGTATCTATAAATTTATGGTTTATTTGTTAGTTGAACTAATAAAATATCCAGGCTCCGTTTACGAGGAACCAAATTGGTATTAGTATGGTAATATGTTTATGATTATTACTTGTTTATTTATACATCTAATCCATTTTATATTATTATATTAATTTTTTATAGTTTAATAATTCTATCTATTGTATTTATAGATATTATATTGTATTAAAAAATATATATATATATATATTAAATATTTATATATTTTTAAAATGTATATAGATAATTAAATACATATAGATAGTAATAGAAATCTAATATATTTATACTAGTAGATTTTATTAGTAAAAAATTTTATTACTAAATATATATAAGTTATAAATTTGACTTATAACTTAATTAAAAGGAATTTTAAATTTCTAATAAATATATTATATGTTATAACTAAATTTAACAAATATTAAATTAAAGGTATTCAATTGATTGAATAAAAAAAAAAAAAAAAAACAAATTAAAGTAATAATAAAATAAAAAAGCAGTGGTAATGAAAACATTTGTCCTATATGTACAAATCGGGGGTATCTTTACCCGGAGTAGAGCAGAAACCTAAAAAGAGTAAAGAGGCCCATTCAGGAACAAGAAAACGACATCGGAATTTCTATCGTATAGGATACGATGAATCAATATATCAATGAAAAGTAAAGTCGACAAATTTAGTGAATTATTTTTGTATAGTAAAAAAAATAAATACAAAACTTTTATTTCTATAAAAAACATATATTAAATAAAGTTGAAGTTAAAAACGTCTATCCTAAAAGAAGTAAGATTAGAATCTACACATTGATTTTTGTTTTCAAAATTTTTTGAACCGTATGCATTAAAAGATGCATGTACGGTTCGTAAGGGATATAAATGTACCCTGATCAACCGACTTTATAGAGAACGATTACTTTTTTTAGGACAAGAGGTTGATAGCGAGATTTCAAATCAACTGATTGGACTTATGGTATATCTAAGTATCGAAGATGATACCAAGGATCTGTATTTGTTTATAAATTCTCCTGGTGGGTGGGTAATACCTGGAGTAGCTATTTATGATACTATGCAATTTGTGCGACCAGATGTACATACAATATGTATGGGATTAGCTGCCTCAATGGGATCCTTTATACTAGTAGGAGGAGAAATTACCAAACGTCTCGCATTCCCTCACGCTTGGCGCCAATGAGGTTTTTTTAAAACACAACAAAACTATGCCTTCGCCATATAAATAAATATTAAGTAATAATAGCATGGCATTTTGAATTCGATATGGATAAAATTATATATTTTTTTTTCAACGATTAGATTATGTATCGAGAGAGTTGTATGAAATAAGGAGACCTTCTGATTTTTTATTATCTTTCTCTATCGGGAGTCCGATTCAGCGTCACAAACTTTCTTGTTTTCACAACAGAGAGCTCTTATTGATTTTTATGTTATATAAGAGTACAAAAAAATATTTTTTCATCATAAAAAAAAAGAAACTTTGGGATTGCTGAATAACAAAAAAGTAAAATTACTTTTTTAATAAGTATAATTTTTATTTTTAAATTAAATTATCACTTAAATATATATTATAATATATATATTAAAAGAAATAAATATATATATAGCAACGGAACCATCATAGTATTTTAAAATTACTTTGAAAAGAAGGATGGTAATTTGATTATTTTTGATCTAGGTATGATTGATCCTAGTGTTTAAAGATAAAAGTCCATTCAAGAGCCGTATGCAATGCACAAAGGATGCCTGTACGGTTTGTTATTTAATTCTATTTTATTTTATTCTAACTTCATCATGTGAGATAGAGGAATCTTTTTTTATTTTATATAATCAGGGTAATGATCCATCAACCTGCTAGTTCTTTTTATGAAGCGCAAACAGGTGAATTTATCTTGGAAGCGGAAGAACTTCTTAAACTACGTGAAACCCTCACAAGGGTTTATGTACAAAGAACGGGCAAACCCTTATGGGTTGTATCTGAAGACATGGAAAGGGATGTTTTTATGTCATCAACTGAGGCCCAAGCTTATGGAATTGTTGATCTTATAGCGGTTGACTAAAAATACGTGGATTTAGCGTAAAGGTGTGATTTGCTATTTTTTTTTTATTCTTATGGATAAAAAAAATTAACTCTAAAGTGTCTCTGAATCATCCGGTTAGGATATATCTAAACCAGCACATTTTATATACGACTCAACATGCCAACTATTAAACAACTTATTAGAAATACAAGACAGCCTATCAAAAATGTTACAAAATCCCCCGCTCTTGTGGGATGTCCTCAACGTAGAGGGACATGTACTAGGGTGTATGTGCGACTCGTTTAGATCATTTCTGTCATAAAAACCCCTTTTAAAAGTACAGTACATATGATCAATACCCGTGAATAGATAGAATAGATTAACTTAGTTATTATCTAGATAAATCTATTATATTGCTTTATGGTGTATGAAATTTATGGTTTTGATTAGTACAAATTAAATCCAAATTACTTAAAAAAAAATGTGAAGTAATTCCCCATTAGTAACATATGGTTAGACATTAAGCGGGGATATTGGTCAAAACAGAAAGATTAAGGTACCACTCTTGCAAACGGACTAACAGGGTCAGCTACCCAGCTAATTTTTGTAATTAAATACCGTTACTATAGAAGTGGATCTAATTGTGAAAGATCCATTACTGGATAATTCATGGTAGAGCCAAGAGTTTGAACTATACAAGTTACAAATAAAAATACAATAAAGAATATTGATGAAATTACGTTTTAAAGGGGCTCCGGTGTATAGAAAAGACCTCACCGTTTACGAAGTAACTATAGAAACGATGGAACCTACTATTTAATTTTATTTTTTTTAATAGATAATTTTTTTTTGATTAATTTACTATCATTTTTAGATCTCATAGGATACAATTGAGATCTCATAGGATACAATTTCTTATACAAGATAAAATTAAATAACTAAAAAAATAAAAATCGTGGGTAGGAAGGTTAGCGTAGCCAAAGCTATGGGAATTTATATTTTATATATAGGAAAACTTGTTTTGTTATTATTTGATTGGGCAAGATAAAATAACTGAAAGAAAAATAAATCAATTAGTTATTCGTCAAAGTTTCATTTATTCAATGACCAGAATTAAGCGAGGATATATAGCCCGTAGACGTAGAACAAAAATACGTTTATTTGCATCAAGTTTTAGAGGGGCTCATTCAAGACTGACTCGAACTATGATTCAACAGAAAATAAGAGCTTTGGTTTCGTCTCATAGGGATAGAGGTAAACAAAAAAGAAGTTTTCGTCGTTTATGGATCACTCGAATAAACGCAGGAATTCGTGAAATGGGGGTATCCTATAATTATAGTAGATTAATAAACAATATATACAAGAGACAGTTGCTTCTGAATCGTAAAATACTAGCACAAATAGCTATATCAAATAGGAATTGCTTTTATATGATTTCCAATGAGATCATAAAATAGGTGTATTTCTAAAATCTCATCACATAAATTAAAGGAAGTCTCCCGGAGAATCAACTCCGGGAAGATATAGTAGAAATCACAAAACAAAGTATAATTAGGATATAAAAAATAAAGGGTTCAAAATAAATGAAAACGTTCATTAAAATTTTTTTTTATATCAGAATATATAAATTATTTTGTTTTTTTACAACACGACAATAAAATATTTTTTTTTATCTTTTTTGAACAAAACATCAATCTACATTTTAATTCGCTTTTTGGATTATATTAAGAAAATTTTAAAGTAAGTTTATTTATTTCGGGTTCTAAGACCAGTGGGTCTGGCGGTCGACTCGGTTCTTTCAAATTGTTTTTCATTATTAAGAAAAGGTAACGAAGATAAAATACGAGCTTGTTTTATAGCACTAGTAATTAATCGTTGTTGTTTCAAGGTCAATCTATTAACGCGTCTAGATAATATTTTTCCTTGTTCACTAATAAATCGACTAATTAAACTCATGTTTCTATAATCAATTCGATCCCCCGATTGTATCGGGGGCAAACGCCTACGAAAAGATCGCTTGGATTTAAGAAAAGTTCGCTTGGGTTTATCCATAGTTTGTTTAATTTATTAATTAAAACCATACCACAAATCCTATTTGTTCGTATCTTAAGTTAAATAAAATTATAAAATATGAACTAGGATTGGGTTTGATTCGATTTTTTTATTATTATTTTTTATCTTTTTTTAAATATATATATATATATTATTTATTATATATGATATATATTATTTTACTTTTTATATAAGTATAAGTTTATTTAAATATATATATATATATATTTAAATAAACTTATATATATTTTTTTTTAGAAGTTAAATATATACTTTATAACTTTACTTTTTAAAAGGGTGATACATAGTCCCATAAATCTATTTCTTTATCTCCCCATGAAGCGTATGCTTGTGACAATAGGGGCAGAATTTTTTTAATTCCAATCGATTTGGAGTATTGTGTCGATTCTTTTGAGTAATATACCTATAAATGCCCATTGATGCCTTATTCTCATTTATCCCGTTTCGAACACAACTAGTACATTGCAAAATCACGGTAACTCGGACATCTTTTCCCTTGGCCATGAACCTCCTTTGGATTTTTTAGTTACTCAATTCTTTATATATATTTTGTATACCAAATGAATAATAAAGTAAGGACAGAAAAAGTAGAAGTTACCACCTATAAATTAAATTTTGAAAGATTTTGATACAATGAATTATTAATTAATACAATTAATAATAAAGTTATTTTATTTTTTATTTAAATAAAGTGTAATTAATGAGTAAGGTCCTATAATCCTATTTAAAATAATATTGACCCATATTATTTTTTTTAAGGACCTTGTCTATGTTTAATCGAATAAAAAAAATGTGGTGTAAAGGATATTAATTAATCTTATAATAGATACACCCCCTTTTTTACATTTTACTTTACCACTATAGATTAGTATTTAATCTAAATTAAATCTTTAATTTATTTAATATTTTGTTAAAATTTTAACCAAATTGTTTAATTGGAAATGAAATATGGATTTCACAGATGTTTAATTAATTTGTATTCTTTCTCTTTCCTCCCCTATATAGTAAAGGGAAAAAAGAGAAAAGAAGTTAAGAGAAAAACGATTGATTAGTCAAATAGATTTAATTGTATCTCTAATTTTATTCATTCTTTACTATCACTAACTAGAATGAAAAAAACGGGAATGTTAATGCATCTGGGAAAAAACGATTAATCTCTATCAATAGACCTGCTAAAGCTCCGAACCATAGAGTACTTATTACCGGTGCCACAGAGAGATAGGTTTTTAGATCTCGCATTGAAGACCCTCCTTATTTATATTAATGTAAAACGTAAATACCTATATGATCAGAGGCATATGTACTTAATGAACCCGTGTATTATAGTTATACACGAACTAACAATTTTCAATTGAAATGTATAATGCTCTTTTCTAAAATATTTTCCATTATTTAAAATAAAATAGGAAACAGTTCAGTTTTATTATTTATTTTAATTTTTTAAAATTAAAATAAAAAATAATTTATTTTGTGTCGGATTCCGTATTTCATTATTGTATATTATCTAGGTTTTTTATGAAATTAATCATTAATATTTATTTTATTAATGTAATAAATAAAATAATATATATATTATTTTAATATAATATATTATTATATTAATAATATACTATTAATAATATAATTTTTTTTTATTTATATGTTATATTTTATTAGACTATGAAATATATGAGACTAAAAGGAGAAAACAGGAGTACAAAAAATTATATAGCTGAATGAATACACTAATGATATGGAAAACACCAGAGGAATTGTCTACAATGACATAGTAGATCAAATTAAGGGATGTAGCGCAGCTTGGTAGCGCGTTTGTTTTGGGTACAAAATGTCACGGGTTCAAATCCTGTCATCCCTACCTACTACTTATA